ATTGGAAATAATGTATCAAGCTTCTTCATAGTATTATCCATTAATAATGAATTTTCTAACAATTGACTCCGTACCACTGAAATATTTGGTCGTATGCTTGAAAGATAACCCAAAAAATCAAAGGAATGCTTGGATAATTGGTTTATATGGATTCGTCTTGGTTGAGACCATACATAAAAATGACATTGCCAAAAATTGACAAGATAATATCTCCACTTATTCATCAGAAGAGGAGTATCTTTTGATACCAGAATCGATTTTCCTTGATAGCTAACATACTGTATAAAAGGATCCTTGAAGAACCATAAGGTGGCCGGAAATAAGACTTCTTCGACAGGATATTTTATTTTTTCATAAAAACGTATTCGCTCAAAAAAGATCCCAAAAGAGGTTAATCGTAAATGATTAGATTGGTTACGGAGAAAAAGTAAAATAGATTCGTATTCACATACATAAGAATTGTATAGGAGCAAGAATAATCTTTGATTACTTTTTGCAAAAATGGATTTTGGGCGAGTAATAAGAGTATTCCAACTATAATACTCATTAAGAAAGAGCCGTAATAAATGCAAAGAAGAGGGATCTTTCACGTAGTAGCGAAGGGTTTGAACCAAGATTTCCAGATGGATGGGGTAGGGTATTAGTACATCTGATGCATAATTTAAATGTGGAAATTTATCCTCGAAAAAGGGAAATATTGAATGAATTGATCGTAAATTATAAGATTTTACGGTTTCTGTCTCCTCTAAGGAGGATACTAATCGTAGGGAAAACGGAATTTCCACAATGACTGCAAATCCCTCCGATATCATTTGAGAATACAAATTTTTGGGGTACCCAAAAAATTTATTTTGATTAGAATCATTAACGGAAATAATCAAACGATTCTGTTGATACATTCGACTAATTAAACGTTTTATAATTAGTAAACTGGATTTCTTGTCATAACCTACATTATCCAATAAAACGGATCTATTTAAACCACGATCATGAGCAAGGGCATAAATATACTCCCGAAAGATAAGTGGGTATAGTAAATGGTGTTGCTGAGATCTATATAATTCGAAATATCCTTGAAAGTCTTCCATTTAAAATTCAATTTTGAATCAGAAAAGAAATAGATGATTTATTGGGTTATCAAATGATACATAGTACGATACAGTTAAAACAAGGTATTTATAGTAAGAAAAAACTAGATACCTCGGAAACAAGTCAAACTCATCAACGGACTCTCTAGAACCTCCCCTTCCTTTCCAGATAATAGATTTATATTCATTTATAGGATAAGAAGATAGTTAGAAGCCCTTTATTTTATCAATCCAATCGCTCTTTTGATTTTGAAAAAAGAAATCTCTTTATCAATATACTACCTTCTTCTACACATTTATCTCTACCCCATAAAGGGGAATAGCTAATAGTTAGGACTCATAAGAAATTTCTAATCCACTCATCGGAAAAGCTTTTCCCGCATTAGGCACTAATATATTTTTAACATCTAATTAGATGGGGGAATCATTCAAAAATTAAGAACAGAAGCTCGTTACTTTGTTATTTCCCTAGAATTGGAACCTCTAATAAGGCTCTACCCATTTATTCACTCGACCCCCCCCAAAAAAATTCTTTTTTTAATTGAATTGAAACAATTGAAATAAGATTTTGGACCTATTCAATAAGAAAGAATGAAATATTCTCAGAATTATCCATTGCTACGACATGCTGCTTTTTCCATTGATTCTTTTCAGGATCAGTCGTGGTCTTACAAACTCTACCGATGGTATGGACGAATCTGTTTCTTCATACAAATGTGTAAAAGATGCTAGCCGCACTTAAAAGCCGAGTACTCTACCGTTGAGTTAGCAACCCAAATAAACAAATTAGAATGTGTAGATACAATCAGAATCCCAATAAATAACGAAATTGAATGGCACAACATAATCAAACCATTAAAAAAACAATGAAAAAAAACTCTAACCCGCTCTAAACATAATAAAAATGAACAAATCCGACGGAAATATAAAAATTCTCAAATAAAAGATAAAATAAAGTCAAAGATTTTCCAATATTTATAGACCGCCTCCTGGCTCTCTTCTCTTATATTATATTATCCATTAATTTAGTATATATCGAGTTTGATTGATTTAAATCTTAATCAAAAAAGACTTCCTGTATGACAGAAAATCTAAGAAGATTATTTGAATGAAATAAAATCTATGGAACAGGGATAAATGGATCCGTTTATCCACGATCGGATTATATTTATTTGATACACTGTTGTCAATATTAATATTGACAAAAGCGTAAGCATACAAAAGATAAAACAAGTTCTAAATAGAACTAACAATTTTGATTTCAATCAATTAAAATTAAATAATTTGATTAATTTTAATTGAAATATAAAAAAACGAAAGACTTGTGTTGGATTGGCACTACACTATCACTATATAGAATATTAAGTGAAAGACTTAATTAAGGAAGACGGGGGAGAAGTAGAAAAAAACGAAGTTTATTCAATAACTAAAACTAAAATAATCAGGTTTAGTCCTTTGTTTTTTTTTGTTCAAAGAGTTCCAACGAAAATCATCCCATCGGGGGTAATGTCAAATTTTTATGTCTATAGAACACATTACTTCTACGTCTATATCATTTCTTATTTATTCACTTGATCTTTTTTTCTATTTTATTTCATTAATTGAATTTTGTTTGTTGATTAACGCTGAAGTTCCGTAAAAACTCCCGCCTTTTTTAAAATATCATGAACAGTTCCCGTAGGTTGAGCGCCTTTTTCAAGGAAGTATAGAATAGCAGGAACATTTAAAAAAATTTGATTGGTTATTGGATCATAAAAACCCACTTTCCGAAGATCTCTTCCCTCTCGTCGGGATCGAACATCAATTGCAACGATTCGATAAATGGCTCATTGGGATAGATGAACAATACCCCCCCTAGAAACGTATAAGAGGTTTTCCCCTCGTACGGCTCGAGAAAATTCTAAATTATGTCTATGTATAGAATTACAATATCAAATATATCCATCAAATCATCAAATTAATTAGACTATTGATTTTAGCCCTTTTTTTCTTATTCTTACTCAACAAAAAAATTAGTCATATTTGCACCCTCATAACTCAAGTTGGATAACTCTGAAATAACGCAAAAGAGAAACCCTTTATTTTATTTTAATACTGCATCTATTGAGCGGTCTCTAACCCTTTAATTGCCTGTCTTCTTTAAGAATCCATTTTGATTCTTCATTCTGATCCAGTTGTTCAGACAATTGAAAATGGTATTTCCTTGTTCCAGGATCTTTGCCTTGAATCATTGGGTTTAGACATTACTTCGGTGATCTTTAAATCTTTCAAAATGGCAGCAACATACCATTTTTTGTGATTTCTTTATGTCAAAGAATCATACGAATGTTTGATTCCTGCGTAATACACTTTTTGATTTGATCGAAAGAGTTTTACCAATTTCAACAAATCTTCCCTTTGAATTGGAAATTTTCTCGAATGGGCTCCTTTTAATTTATGTATCAAAATATACTTACGAAGTTGTTCCAATTTGTTGATTGATACTAACCCTAGATTCTTGCCTCTGAAAAATAAAAAAAAAATACTTTCTACTCGAGCTCCATCCTATACTATATTCTATCACCCCCCCCCAAAAAAAAAAGGAGGTTACAGCGGAATAGAACAAATGATGTCGAGCCAAGAGCACTTTCATTCCTATAATAAATATATATAAAAGTGGTGGATGTAAGACTCCACAGCGGATCATGTCCTTCAAGTCGCACGTTGCTTTCTACCACATCGTTTTAAACGAAGTTTTACCATAACATTCCTTCAGTTTGGAACCCATATGTAATTGATTCAATTATGAAATCATGAATAATCATTGGTTCGGTTGGTACATAGTAATCTATACCTTTTTCTTCTATATGAAAAAAGGAGAGTCTCAGCAAGAATAAGAATAAATCAATTTAACCCCTTTTTTTTAGATTAATAGAATTTAATCTTGGAAATTCTATAAAATAAAAATAGAACTCCTTTTTTTATAAATTATTTTGATTCTTTTATTTATATCATTCTAAATTTGAAACTCTTTTTCTATTTTTCTATTATTGGAAAAATAAAATTAGTTAACTAAATTATAACTGATATAACAGGAATAAATAAATATAATACGAAGAAATCAAGTTATTTTGAATCTGTATCTTCAAGTAAGATAATAGTGATAGAATAAATTCAACAATTTCACACTTCTTCAAGTACCAAGAACTTATACTTCTAGCGGTTCATTACAAAGATTTAATTGATTGAAAAATCTCCTATCCGATATAATTATTTTCATTTTGCAAAACATAAAGTTTTACAGCAAGGACCTTTTGTTTTTTATCATCCGTTTATCATTAGTAAGAGAGAGATAAATTCATATTGGAATAAACAGTATGTGATTAAAAAAAGATAGATAAAAAACACTGATGTAAGACAAGATTGAAATTTTATGTTGTTATTTTTTCATATTTATACTGTAAAATCATTGTTATTTAACGAATTGCAACTGAATTCAATTTCCCATTTCATATGCGTGTTATTTGAACTCAAACAAATTTGTGCAAAAGATATGATTCCGCCAATTATTAAAAAATAATAATCAGATTCTATACTAGATTATATACTAATATTCTATTAGTAATCTTAATACAGATTATCTTAATACGGAAGGCTGTTCTAAAAAGCCATCTTTATATATATAAATATATTATTTTATTATGATATATATTTTATATATATATATAAATATATTGATATTATTATGTTAATATAATGATTATATAATAATATATATACATATATACTGGGTATGCTCTGGGACGGAAGGATTCGAACCTCCGAATAGCGGGACCAAAACCCGTTGCCTTACCACTTGGCCACGCCCCATTTATTTCTATATCGATACTAATAAATAAACACTAATATTGGTACGGGTTATTCGTCAACTCCAGTCTAAATATCTATTTTTTATAAAATGGATTACTAGAATTTTTCTACATGGAAACTATACACGTAGACATAGAATTAAACTGAATTTATTGATCATTACATATAATTCAATTAAGATATTGTACGAAAGTATTATTTATTCTATTCTCTTTTGATTTGAGATATAGAAGAATTTTTGATTGGGTGAATTCAAATAAAATAAAGTTTTTTCGTCTATCTTATTTTATTTTTATTCATTTTTTTCTTCTATCAATAATAACATATCTATAATAATAAAAAACTCAATTAAATTTATTAACAACTCAATCAAAATAAATACAATTATCCCCAAAAACAAAATGTTTGTTATGCTTAATATTTTTAGTTTGATCTGTATCTACCTTAATTCTGCTCTTTATTCCAGTAGTTTTTTCGTTGGCAAATTGCCCGAAGCCTACGCTTTTTTGAATCCAATAGTCGATGTTATGCCAGTGATACCCCTGTTCTTTTTTCTCTTAGCCTTTGTTTGGCAAGCTGCTGTAAGTTTCCGATGATATTTTTAATTTTAATAAAGTCCCAGACAAATTCATGATTTATTCGAAAAAAAAAAATCGGGTATGTAGTATAGTAGTATAAAAGTGGAGAATCTATTCTCTTTTTTCCTAAAAAAATCTTGGAGATTGTGTAATGCTTACTCTCAAACTATTTGTTTACACGGTAGTGATATTCTTTGTTTCTCTCTTTATCTTCGGATTCCTGTCTAATGATCCAGGACGTAATCCTGGACGTGAAGAATAAAAAATAAGGTTGTCTTTGCTTGATTTTAAACTGTTATTTAGTAAGATTTTATCTATTCCACTAATTATTTTTTTATTACTAGTAATAAAAAAATAGCTCTCGATAAATTCGAAAAAAAAAAAATACTAAGTCATCAACGAAAACGGAAAGAGAGGGATTCGAACCCTCGGTACGAAAAACTCGTACAACGGATTAGCAATCCGACGCTTTAGTCCACTCAGCCATCTCTCCTCCCAATTGAAAAAGGATAATACTATGTTACATTATAAAAAATAAGGCTTGAAAACGCCCGTCATAGTATATACTCTTATTTTTTAATTTCGTCCGAAGGGGCTTTTTAGTTCCACGGCCCGGCCTGGTCAGTCCTTAGCCGGGCCCGCCCTTTTGTTCCAACAAATCATATTCCAACAAATCATAAATCAAAAGATTTAGAAAATTGAAAAAAAAAAATAATAAATAAAAAAAATATCAATATCTATGATATAGAATCAAATGGTAGAGAATCAACGTGCTATTTCTTTCTTAGTTAGTCCTTTTATTCCGGTTTAAATAAGAAAAAAGGAACTCTCGTTTCTTACCACAATCTATTTTTGTGGTATGGATTAAGTTCGAGACAAAAACCTCGGGCAAAAAAGCACTTGTTATTTAGTTATTAAAATGAATACTCGTTTCCAAATCTCATTAGGTCCTCTGATACAAATACAAAAGGTAAACGCTCTAGTTTTCATAATTTTTTTCTGATGTTTTGGTTTTGTGATTAAGGTCGACAAAAGGTCCATTTAGATACAATAATCTGATTGTAGCGGGTATAGTTTAGTGGTAAAAGTGTGATTCGTTCTTTAATCCTTTATATAGTTAAAGGGTCTTTCGGTTTGATTAATATTCATTCCGAACAAAAACTTTAGTTCTTAAAAGGATTGAATCCTTTCCCTCTCAATGAAAAATTCGAGGAATAATATAAATTCTCGTGATTTTTATCCACGAATCAATTTTAAATTGAAAAATTGGATTATAAGATTACGAAACATAATTTTTTTATTGGATCAATACTTCCAATTGAATGAGTATAAGTAAAGGACCCATGGATAAAGATAAAACGCGTATTTCTAATCGTAACTAAATCTTCAATTTTTCATTTCTGTAGGGGAAATTGAAGCAAAACAGCTATTAAACAATGTCTTTGGTTTATTAAAGACATCGATAAATTGTTTTAGCTCGGTGGAAACAAAATGCTTTTCCTAAGGATTCTTTCAAATAGAAGTAGAGAACGAAGTAACTAGAAAGATTGTTAGAATATAACACCCCTTTCTATAGGGATCGTCTAGAAAGCGGGTTGTTCTGAATAGATTCAGACATAAAAGCTGACATAGACGTTATGGGTCAGATTTTTTATTTCGTTCATATCTGAATCTGGGAATTTATCCACCTTCCATAAAGGAGCTGAATGAAACCAAAGTTTCACGTTCAGTTTTGAATTAGAGACGTTAAAAATTATGAATCAACGTCGACTATAACCCCTAGCCTTCCAAGCTAACGATGCGGGTTCGATTCCCGCTACCCGCTTTGACTTTATTTTACTTTTTTTACTTTATCATTATAATTTATCATTATAATTTTTAATATTTAAAATATTTAAATAAAATTAAATAAAATAAGGTTGAATGAATCGAATTAATGTAATACATCATTGACTTGAATACTAAATTGGTTGAAAGAATTCAAC